CCGACGATCTCTAAACGGGCTTTAGAAGTTCAACTAGGAATGTTTGTGGGGGTTCCGATCTCTTCTGATAAAAGTAATGAGATGGGCTCTTCAGAATATGCCTAACCTAGTTATTAGGCGAAGAGGCTTACCACAGACTGTTTTTTCGCCTTAAGGCGAAGTAGGACTTTGTTGACGAGAAGACAGAAAGTGCAGCTAGCAACCCTAACTCCCCGGACTCGATAGAGGAAGTATAGCCTTTGGCTCCGCAAGATTCTAAACCAACCGGCAAGACGCTAACTCAATGCTCTTCCGTTTTCTCTTATCCTCTGTGCCAAGCTAGTAGCCTTCCAGAACCACAGCTGATTTACTTGCGCTATCCCCTTCCCCAGCAATTGGCTATTTCTTTTATTGCTACTGCTAGCATTAGCACTACCGTCGCTTCTGATCTCTCTGCTATCACCCCATTGGATAGCCTTTCAGTGGCCTTCAGGAGTGGGCTCCGCCTTTTTCAGCAAATTCTCAAGCTCTGTGGCATTTTTCCTTTCGGAGTCACTCTTGATTTATCGAGGATCGATAGAAAACTCTTCCTTCGAGGGGTTTTCAAGTCTAACGCAAAGGCCGATGAAAGCCTTTCCAAAGGAATTAGGTTAAGTTGCCCACATGGCGTAAACTAGCAGCTTTTTTGATCAGGAATAGCCTTTACTACCAACCAACCTTTCCTCTTTCTTTGAGTGTGCTTATGTCTCCAAATATTAGTTATACGTATAGTGGATCAAGAGAGCTCCGCCAAAAGTTTCTTATGCGCCGCGCCTTCATAGGTCTCTGACAGAAGATACAAGGTAAAGTTTGAAAGTGAACGAAGTAAGGATAGACATTCTCGGATATAGAAAGAATGCAACTGAGGAGATCAGGGGAGGTCTTGACAGAGCCTCGATAGATCGATCAACGTCCACCCGGAGTGAGTCAAAGCAATAGTACTGAACCCGGAGAGAGAGCCAATAACACCTTTCTTTGTCAGGAAAGCACTGTGATTCATAGGTACAGACTAAACAGAGGCAACGTCGGGTCGTCCATGAATCCAAGCGATCAAATCATCACTGAGGTTCGCTTCTTTTGATCTCTAGGGCAGCTAACAAGGCCTACTTCTCAACTGATTCACCAGCCAGGGATCCCACCTTATTCTACTAGAATCTAGTGGCGGATGGGCCGAGAAAGAGTGGATTCATCATCTTGCTAACTCACAACGTTGAAGTTCAGTAGTGCAGCTATGATCTATTACACACACATTAATTAGAAGCAAGGGATAAGGCAGAGAGAAGACAGGAAAACACAAGCAAAAACTTAAGCATTTCGCGGAGGGTCCATTTAGGAGAAGGGGGTGACTTTACTGGGTATACTGAGTATAGCGGGCGAACTGTCTTTAGAGCCGCGTAGCGGCGAAGGGTCCGAAGGAGGTTATTGTACCCGTGAGCTAGCGACGAAGAAGAGGAGCTAATGTAGTATTAGGTAGTTACATCTATTTCATCAAAACGCAGTTCTTGAAACCTCAATGGAGAACGGCTGTTCGTCAATCTCAATAACTGACTAGATAACAAGGAAGAGGTGCTCTGGTCAAATATAGCGATAGCAAGCGCCCATTGTTTCCTTGACGAAGTCAAGAGCTCAAAATCGATCTAGTGAAACGCGTCTCTCGCTACCTTCGAAGAAATGAATTGGTTACCGTTGAAAATGAAGATTATCCCCTCATCACAAGTGAAAGAAACTGGGATTCTTGGATACATAGGCACGAACAGTTTCCTTCGAAAATGTGGATTCGTTAGTCAAGGGTATGCGTTTAGACCAGTTCTTCCTATCACTTCATGAGCCCAAGTAAAAGTAAAGTGAAAACATACTCCGTCGATCCATAGCTAGACCGATGAAGACGAACGTCGACATTACCGCTAGGGCCAAAACTGATCTAGGCGGGTCGCGGAGGTAGGCAGAGGGAGCTACTAACTATTAACCTGAAAAGAGTAAATTAATAGGGGGTGAGCCGATAGGCTAACAGGACGAATTCTACGACAACAAGAGTTTAGACTCTAATCGCAGCTTAACTACTCATCGTACGTAAAACCTTCCAATCGGCACTGCGCCTTTCCTTTCTTTCTTTCTTTTTAAGGAATTTAGGGCTATTTAGAAATTCCTCGATTCAGAACATAGAAGGAGTTCCCCAAACAAGACAACAGACAACAGAGGCTCCAGAGGAGGAGGGGTTAGGCTTTTCATCGACCACTAAGGATAGGCTTTCTTTTTAGAGCTGAGTTGCGATGAATGTAGCTGAGCGAAGTGTCCGTTAGAGGATCAGAGAAGACCAAAGTAGCGTGGGCTCAGTAGGGTCCTAGATTGATAAAAAATCAGTTAACCGGCACCACCGGTTTACGCGTAAAACGAAACTTGTCTGATCGATCAGTTAGTTGGTTCCAGAGGAAACTACAGATGCCCTCCCGCCTTAATCAACTCAAAAGATTCTGTAATTCATCTTCTGATAATGAAAGGTGAAACAGATATCAGGACAGGTGAGATACTAATCGATATAAATCCCTAATAAACGAAACAAAAGTAGAGCTTGAAAGAAGATAGGATAAATAGGATAAGATAAAAAGGGCTCAGCGCTTAAAAGCCTAAGACCTACGGACCCTGCAGAGCCAGCGCCCCGTATTGAATTGTATCTACTTATTCGGACCGGTAGGAAAGAAAGGCATTCGCCGCACCTTTTTTTAAGTCGTTCTTCTAAACCGGTTAGCGTGCTGGCAGGATCGATGTACAGTTCATACAAAGCCCGGTTCCGCTCTGTCCTTCTAATCTCCTGCTTTCTTTCGCCCGCTCCTCTCCGCATCCGCATCACCCTACTCTCCTCTGAGCAGTAGCTACAGGAGTGAAAGACCCCATCCCGTAGCAACATCTAACGGGAAATAAACACAACGCGTATGAAGTCGCCTCTCTCCTATCCTATATTAAAGACACTCTCTTTTCTATTCTATATCTATGCTAAGCGAAGAGGATTTAATGATCGTGAGATCGATCCAAGGCGAAGGGGTAAACAGACTTGACGTTCTTCTTCTTCTTCAATTTCAATAATGATTGGACGATGTCCATGGGTAAGAGGACGAAGCTGTATTAAAAATTTCAACAATTTTATTGGCTTCAACGCCTGCCTAGTTGGTTTCCACTCCGGGAGCGTTAGACCTTCTTACTAGCTATATAGTGCTTTCTATTCTTCTTGAAAGTCGAAAGAAATTTCAATTCCCCGCATCACTTCGATTCTTCTTTGTTTTCCTTTCTCGGATGAGCGAGATTGTCTCTGTTGATTCAAGGTTTGCAAGGGTACGTAATTGCCAACTGAATAAATGGCTCATCATGATTGGATATCATTGTTTACTTGACGGGTTGACCCTCTCACTTTGTTCGGTCCTTACGGACCTTCTCCCGGCGCGGGGGCTGATGATTCTCTTTCCCTATAGTAAATACAGGAAATCCTTCGTTTGAGTGCCCTATCACTTTCCCCGACAAGCGGTATCCGGACACTTCGCCGCAACGCATATGGGGATACCCGCTACGCTCATTCCCAGCCTCACACGGGAAAAAACCCTTTAACAAAAACTCACGAAAATCAATTCAACAACCACGGAAACCTCTTATCTGCACTGTCCCTTAAGGAATTGTCGAAGGCGTTTAGGAGGCTAGCACTACGCATCATCTCCGCAATCACCACAGACCGGCTCGTAAGCACCAGGGCAAGGAATGCCACTACAGCTACAAGTCAGACTGGGCCTTAGCCCTCTTCTGATTTGAAACCTATTCACTCCTATACACATAGAATAACAGAGGAATGACAAACAAAGAGAACTCTCTCAAAGCTGTACGTTAACACATCCTCTGTCGTAGCGAAGAAGGGGACTAAGGAGCTGCGAAAAGACTTCTTCAGGGGCATTTACGAGATTTCTAACACAGGACGTTAGTGAGCCGATAGGCGAACAAGCTGAGTACCTTTTATAGGCGAAGAAGCTGAGTCGTATAGCGAAGGGCTATACACACTATTCGAACTGGGTAACCAAAGTCACGATCATAAAGGTTGAAATCCGGACGCTGGTTCAAGCCCTTATAGTGACAAGGCCTTGGTCATAGAATCTTTCGGTGCCTCCCCTCCTCCCGGATGACTCATTCATACACGATTTCATAATCTTTCTTGAGCATTCGAATTTCAAAAACTTGGTTGTGGGAACTGACCAGGGGTTAATCGCCGTTAGTACCTCGACTGTGAGTTTGAGGATTTTCCTTTAAGTTAGAGTGAGTGCCCCTATCGAAGTTCTAAGTTGGTCATTTTATTCCCGTTAGAGTTGCATTTCCCCTCGCTTTGAGAACCAGTTAACCCAGCATCGGAATCCGATAAAGGACTTTCCAAGGAAGACTGAAACACTCGCTTTCGAGAACTTAGATTTACTGCTTTCATACGACTTCTACGAATGATTGTTGAGCCTGGGAGAACTTCAATATGAATATGCCTCCTCCAGTCTCTCTAAGCTACGTAAGCTCTATTCCCTTTCGACCGTGGGCATCAAGTCAAGTAGGGACCCCCGCAGCGACGGGGATCAGTTAGTTTAATGAAAAGTGTCAAGTTATGGTGGGGGCTGCTTTCTTCTTTTTTTTTTTCTATCCTGAAAAAGAGCAGTGACTTTGTTCCACAGACGGAGCCACCCATTGAACACGCTTTCTTGCTAAAGAGAATCGGCCTGATAGTTTATATCAGAAGAATTGAATAGAGCCTTAAAACATATAATCAGAGCTGATACGGGAAATGCTACCAGACCGATTGAATTGAACTCGGCCGAAACGACCCGACCTATGGCAGGAATAGACATAGATGCCCCTAGGTGCTTTCGTGCCCTCCGGAAATCTTATTCCTAAAAGCTTTCAAGGAAAAAGGACGATGAAGTAGCACGCCCGAAACGCTCCACTTCCACGAGGAAGCATAGCCCGATCGACCAGAATCAGTCCACTAACCGATCAGCTCGTGATGCTTGATCGTATGTTGACGATCTATTTACTCGACGAATTAAGGGGGTTAGTTATTCGTCAGCACGGGTTTAGCTTCCTCTTCTGGTATAGGTTTGGGAGCCCTCGGCCAAACGAGTATTCTAAAAAAAGCCGACAAGGAATTCCATTAATAGCTGGCCATTTTGCTCCTTTGGCACAACTCGATTCATTTAGTAGATTTCATTTTTTTTAGGGGGCCCCCATTAGTAAGCTTAGATCGAACCTATCTAATTTTGACAGTGCGATGGTTGGCTGTTCACGGACTAGCTGTACCTACCCTTTCTTTTTTGGGGTCAATATCAGCAATGCAGTTCATCCAACGATAAACCTAATCCGAATTATAGAGCTACAACACAATCAAACCCGAACAAACAAAATGTTGAATTGAATCGTACTAGTCTTGGGGGTTCTTACCCTATATATGATGAGCTGAACTAGCTGTTTTCTTTTATAATTTTTTCTAAAATGAAGAGAAAGAAAGAGAATAGTAATAATAGGAATTCCATTATCCCATTCGGGAGGATTTCATTTAAAAATTATCCATGACTGTTTATGTCTCTAGCATGACCGCTTGATGAAATGTGGAGAGAAGTGGGGTAAATGGCCGCTACTATTGAAAGGATTCCTCTTTGGCTGATAGGTACTGTAACTGGTATTCCTGTGATCGGTTCAATAGGTTTTTTCTTTTTCGGTTCATATCCCGGATTGGGTTCATCCTTGTAGTAATCGGATAAACTGGGTTGTACCTGTTCCGATTCAAAAATGACAAAAGAACCGGGCAGCAGTAGGAGCCCTAAAGAGGAAAGGGACTTGGCGAGACTAAAAGGAAGATCAAGTTCCTGGGCTAGACCATTAGCGAAAGAATGGAAAGAGAAAGCGAGTCAAACAATCAGTCCCATATCCATATACGATGGCGATGGTCTCTATCCATTGCGCAAGAAAAGGAAGAGCTAGAAGGTCATCGCAAGCAGCCGATTGAAAGACTCGAGCAGGCTAGCTGAGAGATGAATCTCCGGATTGCTTGAATGCGTCCCGTCCCTGTAGGTAGGAACTGACCGACATGACGGAAAGCCCTCTTCTGCAAACAAGCCTCCTGTAGTACCTAGTCCAGTCGCATGGTCTCGTGAGTCAACTTCCTCTTGCTTGGCATCATGGTCGAGCTTAAGCTTCACGCTTTCCATTGGTGGTATGTATGGTATTCCATCATCAGTCAAGCATCTGACATCAATCGCTTCCCTAATCTAGTGGATTGCTACCTTTAAAGTTGTATAATAGGTCTTGCTTCCTAAAATGGAGTTTGCTGTCACTATGCTTTCGTGATTTCGTATGGTATGTACTTTTTCAATGTGTATCATTCATTAGGGAATTCCACTCCTAATATGCGAACTTTGCCTTTGAAAGAATAGGCTGCTGGTAAGACAAAAAGGCTGTTAGAATCCCCTGCTTGAAAATCAACTGCTGGTGGAAGGTTTGATGGAGGAATTGGACAAAGCCTTTATGCCGCTATGCCCCTCCTAGCACATTCTTCGTTAGGGGAAAGCCCCTTTCTTTTATCATACGGAAGAAAGAGATCAGAGTTGCCTGGATGCGGTTTTCTGAGTTCTGAGATGTGAGCATGGGCAGTCGGTCTAGGCAAAAGATTCAGGGAAGAGAAAGAAAGAACGGTAATAGAAGCAAGGAAGGAGAATAAAGGGAGGTGGGTCGGTGAAGGGAGCGAGTGACTCTCGTCTCGGTCTTCTCGAACTCGAGAGGGATAAGAGAAAAGGAAAGGTCAGTGCTTCTCCTGTGAGCGACTCCGAAGTGGGCTGCTTTCAAGGGCTAGAATTTCCCTGCTTCGACGTGAGATTGGCTTAGCTTGGTCTTTCTGTGTACCCAGAGTCAGTCTACCCATAGCTTAGTACAAGATTAAAAGAATCTGGTCCGGTTCGATGAGCTAGCCTTATATAGTATGATTTTCGAGATGCTTTTTTTAATGAAAATCAAGGTATGCTCAATCTTTTTGATTCTTTTTTTTTATCCTTGGCCGCATTAGCAAAACATTCTTATCTGACTCTGGATCCAGACCTTCGAACCCTGGAACGATGGGAGCTATCGACTTGCTCCACCTTCCTCGAATTCCTTTATTGAGTGCCCAGCATTGCAATAACTCATTGTATCCAGTATTGGCCTGGGAGGCGAGCAGAGGATGAATTTTATCGTTTCGGAGCCCTGATTGGGGCTTCTCATTAGCTTAGCCGGGCCAGTAGAACAAGCATTTTGATACGGAGAGGAAGATGCCGGTGGGCTCGGAAAAAGAGAAATAAAGAGAAATCTGGGGCCTCCATTCTTACCCATTAGGGGTGTTCTCACCTGTGCTATCAAGAAAAAGGAGCCATTTCCCTGGTAGGCTAAGCCAGAAAGAGAGAAAGAGAATATTAAAATAAAAGTAAAAGGCTAGGCACCTTGGTCCAGTGGATATTGTCCACCAGTTCTTAGCAATGACATTGAGATTCCTGACTGGATATTGGAGGTAAGAGAGGCCCCGCCTACAAATGGGATTAACCACTGGTTGTTCGGATGCTGCTATCAGCTACATCACCAAGAGTAGAAGACAAGGATTGAGAAGGTGGAGCTTGGCTTGCCCTGGGTTCGGAATCAACGGATTGAGGATATGACCTGCTAGATAGTTGTGCTTTGAAGACAACCTTCTCTTTCCCTCCCTAAGGTAGGTTTGAGTTAGCTGGTTGGTGGCGACCAAAGCCAAAGGACTGGACTCAAAAGATCGCTAGTTCGGGCTTAGTTCCTTCGTTTGGTTGCTCATTCGCTTGCCTCGGGGCCGGGATGGAAAGCAGAATAAGAACTTGAATGAGATGCCTTGGCAGTGGATGAAATCGATTGATTGAGAAAAGGTTTGATTCTCTTCCTCAGAGGTACTAATTTGGGGTGATCTGCGACGGTAAACGGTACTTGCCTGCTTATTCGGAGGGTGAACACTATATAGTTTAGAGTTTGTCGAATGGAAGTGAGATGGCCAAGCCTTGGATGAATGGAATCGGCCCTTTCCTATTTTTGTACACCCGCTTTCAAGCATTGGTTCCATGGATGGGACCAGAGATGGGGAGAGAAGTAACAGGAGCTTCCGATTCCGGCCTATTAGGTGGGACCTAAGGTTCTCCTTCCCGAGTGAAGGCGTTAGAGGCAGGGGGGATCAGGAGATTGAAAAGAAGAAGATGGAGGATTGCTCGTACTCGCTTTCACCTGTTAGATGCAGCTACACCTGGTACCGGTGATTCCCTTTCGTTAGTTGATGCTAGAAAGCTTGGTTCTGATCCCGGTGATGAGCTAACTAAAGGACTCGAACAAAGGTTATGCAGGCATTTGCAGTTGCTGGTCGGAGCCGTGAGGATGGAAAGAAAGATGAAGAGTTCGGTTGGCCTTTGCCTGGCACTGGAACCGGAGATGGAGACAAAGGTGGAGCTTACTCGCTTGAATCGCTTGGATCACCAGCGGATATGCTTTTTTTCCCCACAGGGGTCTGCTTGTCTGCTTGCTCTGGTAGCTGGTCCCTAGCTGCTGGTAGAGGGATAGATGAGGAGGGATTTTAAATCTGGCTTATTGACTGAATTTCCGGGGTGTTCATCAAAGTTCGGGAGAAGCATATGGATGGCTACCAGAACTTGACTCGGCAGTGGAAGAACTCGCTCCAATGCAGCATTCGAGGGAAGCGGGCACCTGGTCTCGTTGAATATGCGAGCTGTAATGACCAGAGATTGGCCGTTAAGCTGCCATGACCATAGGTAGGCAGTGCCAAATGATAACTTTGCGAAAGAAAAAAAAGATAGCTATTGTAGGAAGTGGGCTCTTTGCTCCTTCCCAGATCAGACTAGCTTCGTAGTTCCGTGGATTCGAACGAAGTGGTTCCAACGAACCGGGTAAGGTATGAAGCAGCATTAGCCTCAGAATCCACATCTGAATCCCCCTACGAAGCAGAATAATCCGCATCCGATTGCTTCATATGAATCATACAAAGCAGCTGAGGCACACCAAGCGGCAGACTAGGATACTCCTTTTTTCAGGAAGGAAGGAAGAACGAGGCCTTTTCAGCCTGACCCGATGAAGGGGGATTTCTAAGATAGGGTTATAGCCCTACCAATACGTAGAGTCGCTCGGTAATGAATAGCCCAGCCTCCCTTACCTTGTGAAATGAAGCAACCGAAACCCTATTTTCTTTGCGGATGATCAGTCTCCCGCCCAAGTAGTGAGCGGTCCAATTGTCTGGCGGAAGCCTGTTGCGCATGATTCTTTCTTTCTACGTTCGATCATTCTTCACACTTGAATTAGGAGGGGATTTTTTTCTCCTATTTGTGTCTGTCCCGTTGATGAGAGGATTTTCTCTGGCTGTCACCCATGCAGTTAGATCTCTAACCAGTGAAGAGTAGCACAGTAACAGGTCTCCTAAAGACTTATCGTCGAGGGAAGAAAAGATGATCCTTTATTAGAGCTATTTCAGAACCAAGAGAAAGCATCCGAACTAGGAGCGTACATCCATACCAAAGGTCGATAATGTATGGTATCGAACTAAGGGGTATCGGTTTTTGGTACATCAGTTCGAATCCTTATCCTTGCATATCCGAACTAAGAAGTACGTACTGTCTATGGAGTGTAGCCAAGGGCTGGACTTCCAGGAGTGAAATACTAATGATAGAACGTGGCATTTTCGCCTTTCTCCATTCCAGTTTCTCTGCTCTACTTTTAAAGTAGGATCAAATGTGGTTTCACCTCAAGGGGGTTCAGGCATTATGAGTGCAGCTCCACTAGTCTAGCTGGTAAAGTCTATTGGTGAGAAAACCTAGGACCCGCCTTTATGCGGGAATGGGATCTTATGCCAAAGTGATTGAACGCAAAGATTCTCATAGAAGACGTGAGAAAGATAGGAGGAATAAGAGAAGCATTAGGCTCTCCAACTCAACCGCAAATAGAACCAGTCAGAGGGGCGCCATACAGCATTTTTGATTCCAATAGAGCTGGTAAAGGTGTCTAACCTCCATTCATTCATTTTAGCTTTCTCATTAGCCAATTCACTAGCCGCTTGTAGTTGTAGATTCCTCAAGACAGATCCCACCATCCAATGAAGATTGTACTGGAAAACGAACATCAATTCTTCATGGAGTTTGATCAGCTTTTCCATCTCTGGAAGAGGGGGATCAGATACAGGAGTCTATGTAAGCGCCTTTGCTAGTCTACCGAGATTATCCCATACGCAGACTCGAGGAGACGCACTCTGTACTCTAAGACCAATCCCCCCATATTTGAGATGTGTTGCTTCTATCTTCTGGATGATGGACATATCCATCTTGATTCCTTCAAAGGTCCCCGAAGGACTCCTAGACGATTCTAAAACTTCTCTAACTGATGGACAAGGTGCAGATATCGGCTCCCGGGTTAAAGTCGCAGAAGTGAACAGGGGGGAGGGGCTTCTTCGCGAAGAGCTTATTCTGATTCAATTGTTCGATTCGAGGAGATTGATTCAATTGCTAACTTGATTCCGAAAGATCTAGGGAAATTCCTATCCTCTCCTTATAGCCTTGGGCAATTCCCTCCGCCTCTGAAGAAGCTCCTTAGTGGTTGAGAACGGAAAAGCCTTTTTTTGTTTTCCTTCTAGGCTGGGAAATTCTCCCATTTCATACTTTCAACCGAGTAGGCTACTTTCTAAACCGGTTGGTTGGTAGTGGCATACGCTGTTTCGTGGAAGCTAACCCACCTCTCAGAGTAAGCATATACCTTAGAAGGTCTTGTCAGAGCTTCATCCTTCATTTGTAATGTGCCCTAGGCACAGCCTCCCGCGCTTCGATATACCTCGGGACTCCTGTGAGTGACAACATGGGGTTTTTCGATTGCGTTGGTGTTCAATGAGTAAACACAGCACGACTTCATCTATTGAAAAAGACTAGTTCGTAGATCTTGCTCGCTCTAAACTATCCATAGTATTAGGGACCTGGAGCGATGAATACTAGCACTTATCTTTTGAATAGAGTTCCTACTGAAGCGCTTACTCCTTATGACCAATGGGGGATAGCGTTCGAGATATTTGCAAGTAAAGCATATGCATGTGTACCAGGTGTGAAGAGGCAAGAATTAGATGCCACTTCTGCCAAATTTTCACAGGCATTAGCTTGCTCACAAACGGGAATTAAAAGATTAGGATATATGTCGGCACCTACAGTCGCCATAACTAACTCACGTGGATTCCGCGAAAAGAAGAGTTTAGCTGGGCAATAACTCTTTGTTATGCCAAGAATGGCTTTGAGAAGAAAGATTTTAAACTCAAGCGGACAAAGCGTATCTTCGCGGGAGGTAAAGGAAGAACAAGAACGTGGCCGGTTCTTCGATTCAGAATCCGTCTTCGTGCGTGTAATGAGCCGTCGAAGAGTCCGACTTACAGGACAATTGTTAGCTGATTTTTAGGTTCCATTAGAGTGGTAAGGCCAGTGGGATGTCCCTCGTGGTTAAGGATGTGAAATTGCCCCTCTACTCTGTGGATCAAAAGTTCATTGGCTGCGGGAGAGGACGGTAAACTCTCGGTCTCATCTAATCCCAAAAGGAAATGCCTTTAGATGAATGCACCCCCGACCAACCAAGGCGCTAACCTTCAAAAGTGCGTATAAGATAGAGATGACCGCACTTCTACTTTCCACTTCTGCCTCCTACTTTCGGAACTTCGCTTCGCGAGGACTTCCCTTCCAGTTTTTGGCCTCGGTGCCAGGTTCGCCCCGTCGGATTTCTTCTTTGAAGAAAAGGTTCCCGCGTTCTCTAGAATTAGCTCTGTTCAAGCGCTTTTGCTCAAGACTAACATTCTGGCTCAGCTCTTCTTTAAAGGCGCCTCATTCGGAATCTTCCTTCAACCAAGATTCGTCCGATAAATCGGCAGAAGCGAACACCAATTAAAGTAAGTGAAAAGTAAGAACTTGTTAATAACGTAAGTCATTCCTAAATATCTAATTCTCTCCGGGTTGAAAGGGAGCTAATGGATCGACTAAAGACGAATTCGGGGTTTGAGGGAGCGAAGTCCATCTTTTTCTCCCTTCTGGGAGTTCAAGGGAGATCTTTAGGATCAATACGAAGCCCGCACACAGACAGGCGAATAAAAGATTAGGATTACCTGCCGGCTACTGCAGTCACTCTGATCCCGAATCAATCAATAGCTTACGGGCGAAACTCTGAATCTATAAATAGAACGTCCTCCCTCCTCTAAACTGTTTTGTAGAATCCTACGTTGATTCCTGACCGTGCCTGTGGGACTGCTTAATCAAGGAGATCTAGTTCTCGAACCGGGTGAAGAGAAGACTCAGATGAGTATGCCTCGTATGTCTTGAAAAAAGTAAAGTTTCGTTCATTTCGTGTCTGATACGAGTAAAAAGGGCTCCCCCCTAGAATACATCATCTCCCGGGCTATGCTTAACCACATTCAATGAGATGCATCCTCTTTTGCTTCCGTGATGTAATCTAGGTGAAGGTCTAGAAGGCGATCTCTAATGGCTGATCAAGCTGCTCCTTTCTTTCCCTGAAGTTAAGGAAAGGCGGTTATAGGTTGTTTTTTTTCATCAAAAGTAGAAGGAATATGCCCAGAAAGGTCTGTCCTGGTCCTGTTAGCACAAATAGGCTGTTAGCCAAAATAAGGTAACCACGGACAGAGAACAAGCTGGGGAAGGCGACGGTTTAGAATCCACATGGGGAAAAGAAGCAAGACGTCTTGCTTCCTAGTTGATAGAGGTATTTATTCAAAGGTAGGAAAGTAAGGCATACTAAAACTCCTACTACTTCTAAAAAGAAAAGGTAGAAAGCCAATGGAAGATCTACCATAGCTGGGGGAGAGATTGCTAATTCAATTCGATCGAGACAGCTGATGAATCAAACTCCGACTGAAATTTATTTCATTTATCCCAATTCCGACTATACTGACTATACCTACCAGGCTGACCGAAATGACTGGAATGACTAAACCTATCAAGTTACGCCTCCTATAGACGTAAAGGCGTCGACTCTACAGGGTTGGAATGAGCTAGTATAACCCGGGGAGCTATAATAACTGGAGCTAGACTTTCTCGCTCTTTCTTTCTTCTATAACGTTATAACGTAAACGTATTTATTGGTCCTATTCTGTATCGCGGGGTCAGTAAGAAATCCATCTATGTCTAAAAAGGGGGGTTAATTTTTTAATGGATCGAGGAGAAGATTAGACTCACATTTTGGTTGGATGGAGCCATGCGCATGATTCCAGTTGCCCTCACCCAATAGGCCTTGCCCTTGTTAGGTATCCCATCCCTATGAGTTGGTCTGAATGGAAGCCCTTTGAGATAGCTTTCTATTGCGCGCACCCTTTGCCCTATTCCAGTTATTGACCCAGAGAAAGACCCGGAAACAGAGGTGGCTGGGGAAGCACCAGTAGCAATTGCATTTTCACCAAGGAATGATTCAGTTAACCCAGAAGCCATCCCGTTCTTTTGATGAAGTGGAAAAGTTTATTCCGTCGATCATGCAGTTGTTAATGCACCACCCAAATCTCCATATTCTTCACCTCCGACTGAAAACCCTATGATCCTCTAAATCGTCCTTCTGAGGCGAGGCCAATAACAAGACTGCTGCAGATTGGCAAGTGTCTCGCCAACCCCTTTGTGTCCTGCTATCCGATAAGCATGTGCTTCCCGCGCTGATCCTGCCCATCGACTGGAATACAAAGGTTGTTCGGGTGAAAGAGCGAGTCATCCCTCGCATGAAAATGAACGAGATTTGAGTCATTGCCCCGACTCAACCCTCTGTATATGCCCTTGAAGTCCGGCCGGCGTACTCTTCCTCATAACCCTAAAGCACCAAAGGGCTATTGTGCGAGATAAGACCTGCTGTAACAACTGGAGGACGGGATAACATATCTGCTATCTCTTTTTAAGCACCTTACCACACCTTATAATAAGATGGAACTGCTGCATAAATCCCATCCAACGGGCCTTTCGTGATTTCTGTAGTTTGGAAGGCTGCGGTTGGCCGATGAGAATTATGCACAATCCTTTCCTCGCTCACTAAGTCATCTTTCCATTTTCCCACGCACTGCACCAATGCCTAGAGCTCTTTCTCATAAGTGGGATGATTGAGAACTGCACCACTGAATTTCTCATCATGGTAACAAATGGCCGGTCTATTCCGAAGCAAGCGAGAAGAGCTCCTTTATACCCCGCCATAAAATGCGGCGCATAGCCATGAGACGGCGACGAGTAAGGGACAGGGAAGGGCAATTGCCAGCAATGCCTGGTAAACATGTAGAAAAGACAGTTACTTTTCCGCCGGTACTAAGAGCCTTTTAGACGGAAAGAGGCCCCCCTGAAGTGAAGGAAGGGGAATTTTTTTTAAGACGAAAGGGGTGGCCTATGGGCATTCTAAAGACAGATCCCGACACCAACATATGGAAAATCAGAATCCAGCTAGAAATGTTCGATTTGCTTTGGTTTGCTAAATCGCTCTTCTGCCCCGTTATAAGTGAGAGAAGCGATTCTCGTTAGGACCGGGAAGCCTAGTCCAATGACGGTGGAAAGCAAGTAGCTAACCGGCTTACTGGAGACTTTTTCAGACGAGAAGCAAGACCATATCCCGCTTGAAACTCGTCTTTGGGAAGAACTTGATTTGCCACTTAAGAGTTATTCTCTTTCCTGGCGTAGAAGCCCCCTGCACGCTGTGCAACAACTCCTCTGATTGGCTAAACATCTCTTTGTTCGGGTCATGCACACCACAAGTAGACAGAACTGGATCTCTTATTCGCTTTCCAACGGGGACTCTCTCTGGTTCTAGTTTTCTGGGAATCTCTTTTGATCATCGGGTGAATAAGCTGGTCCAGCATCAACATCATCCCCGGTCACCGGTTGTTGTCCCTCGCCTCTATGCCGTTTCCTTCATGGGATCGCCCACCAAACAGGGTAAAGTACCGCTTTCTATACAGAGAGATGCCCATCAGATGAAAGTCTTTCACGGTCTCAAGGAACCTTGTTTGACTATTTTTTTTTTCATAGGCAAGACTAACTACTAGTTCCAAAGAAAGGAGCATCTGGCATAGGCAGCAAGCCTTGGGAAGGCTTTCTCCGTATGATCGGGTTCTTTTTTCACATGTAGGTTCCTCCGCAGCAAAGATGGTATGGTCGGTCGGCTTGCGCTCTTACTTGGAAGTGGTCTCAGTAGCGAAGTCAATAAGGAGGGTAGTCCTCCCAGCTAGGAAGTATAATATTCATCTTACGATTTGTTTTTACTACGTATCATTAAGAACTAGAATACTAGGGCAAAAGCCCCGTTCCTCAATCGAAAGTCAAATCACCAAGCAAAAGGTAGGAATTGGGCACCGGAGAATGAAACTTTTACAATCCATCTGGATGTACTTCTGCTGTCAAAATGAGAGTTTCAGGCACCTTGTGGGGAATCATTCGATGTCGGAACCATGTTCTATAAAGATCCCACTACAGCCATTCCAGACATCAGCTTAGGCGCGAGTAACAGACCCCTATGGGGAAAGATTCCTAAATAAACTCTTTCGGTCGGCTTCGGTACCTATTGATGAGGAGAAGCCTACATTCTCAAGCTATGCCGGTTCGATTTCTAGATCCTAGAAACAAGGGATTCTTTCTCTTTGGTCTTCGGTTCAGAACGAGAATCCAGTCCTGCGGGAGGTCCTTTCAGAGGAGACTTCTCCCGGGTCAGCATCTGAGCTGAGTCAGTGTCATACTATTCATGATCAATTCAACCAGAGACGGGGAAGATACCTACATAGTAAAATATACCTTAAAAAAAGGGCTATAGGCCAGCCTAACATAAAGAGGAAGAATCGTACTACCCACATTGTTTGCCCTTCGGCAGAAACATTTCCCTTAACCGTATACTAACCTTTCGAAGTCTAATAGTTCCATTCTTTAGTCAGGAATCCCTTGTGTTGAAAGGAAATATCCCTCCCGGCATTGGACGGTCTTTCCTTTCCTCTAGTTCAGTAGCAAGAGAGCTAGTTTGATTGGAATTAATCCGGCCACTTATTTCGTCTGTATGGCCATTTTCCTTATTACGAGGGGGAGAGAGCTTTCCACACCAAATATGGCTTTTTTAAGATAAGGTCACTTTCATTGTTAAAGACGCCTTTTGAATGCCTCCAACAGCCCAAGGAACTAAAGAAGAAGACTTTCGATGCCACTATGCCACTGGATTGAGCAATAGGGATTGATTGGATAAGAACACGCTTGCATGACTTCCAGGATCACAGGGACTAAGTTGCTCGCATGAATATGAATATAGAGTCATAAAGCCCGGATAGGGGGGTACTATAATAGCTTTTCCTGATCTCTCCTAAGGCTTACAGGACTCCCTTTCTCTAGAATCCTAGAAACGGGAAGAGGCTTGAGAAAGGTAGGCCAAAGCTCGGTATCGATGCTGTAAGAAGGTAGACCATGATACCGGACTCTTCGATGGAAACAGGCTTCCTAACAGCAGGACGTCTCAAAAGCGAGACCAAGTGAAAGTGGGATAGTAAGTCTAACTCCCCCAACTTCAGGATCGTATGAATGGGACTATTCAATAATCCTCATAAAATGAAGGATGTAATTCCAGAAACTCCAACTCCCACTACAACTGGAAGGGATTACCCCTCTACGACTGATGGCTTGAAAGACTATGACTTGGATTGAGAATTTCCTTTCTCAAAGGAGAGGGCCGGTAACTGGTATTGAAACTAGATGCCCCTCTTTTCGAGAACTGCATATGCCTAGAAAGAATCGAAGGCTATTAGGAACTCAAAAGGGATGGAGGAAGACTAGCAACTACTCGTTCAATGAGAAGTGAGGAAAAGAGTGCTAGCTTTCTTATTCTATCAGAAAAGGATCTTGGGCTACCGGTGACCGGCCAGTAGACACTAAGAAGAGCGGCTACGAAAAGTATACCAGCAGGGGCAGCCTTTTTGTCCTACCAGCAGGGCTCGGAGGAAGAGATTGATACCGGTCTTTCGCTTCGGACCTGGCATTGAGATCGAGCAAAGGACCCTTGGGCCATAGGAATGAAGTCTGACAGTGCAAGGGTCTTCAACTACATGAGTAGGAGGTTCACTGGTCACTTAAGATATTCTTTCATACCATCCCGCTTGTCTTCTTTTCGTTCCTTGAGTACCGAAGGGGCTGCCTGGAGGCAGGAGTTGAAAGCGAGTTAGCAAGAGCACGAGAGTGGAGAGAGGCATGGGTATGGCTCTCGAACGAGAAGGAGTACGATTGAGAATCGGGTAAGGGCATCCGGAGTGGAAGCCAAACGACGGGGCCGAGAATCTGTGATCGGAGTTAGACTTTCCAAGATATCCTCTCTCTCGTCGTATCACCCGCCCCCGCCACAACAGTTCCACAGGCACCATCGGATCTGGAAAGAGATTACATGGTCGAGGCGCTACAGCAGCTTGGAATTGACGTCAGGCCCTTAATGAGGCCGACGGCTAGGAAACCATACCCTGATTGGATCGACCGAGTTCATCAGTTTCCAAAGGGGGGTATAAGGTGTCTGAGTTTGTTCTCTTTTCCGGTGAGGAGAAGAAGTCGACTATTGAGCATATAGCTCGGTTCTCGGTCCAGTGCGGGGAAGCTAGGTCCAAGGACTACCTAAAGTTGAGGCTCTTTGCCAACTCTCTTACTAAATCGGCCTTCCCCTGGTATATGAACATCCCTCCAAACTCTATTAATAGTTGGTACGATCTGGAAAGCGAGTTCCATGAGCAATTCTATAGGACAGAACCAGACATTACAGTGGCCGATTTGGCAAGACTTAGTCAGCTCCATACGGTCGAAAAGTACATCGCGAGGTTTAGGAAGCTGAAGCTGAGGACTAGATGTCAGACCTCCTTGACCGAAAAGGAGTGTGTTAGTTTGGCTCTGAGAGGTCTGAACTTCAATATGAGAGAGAAGTTTGAAGGGCAAGAATTCACCGATCTCTTCCTAAAGGTTGGCGAGATGGGGCCAGAAGAAGCATCGAAATTGCTCGTTCAGACAGAGATGTATGTGTCAAAGTATACCTGCAAGGGTCGGGCACCAGAGTTCCATTACTAGTATGAATAACCGGCTGGAGTAACTCGTACTGGGCATCTGGGAAAGAAAAAAAGGATTGATCTTGCTGCTCAGGGATAGGGTACCTCAACAATTTACTCTACGAGAACGACTTATCCCAGGGCTCTGGCCCATCCCAGCTCCGCCCAGAGGGGCAATTCCGGGCGTTTTATGACCAGGAAGAGGTGCAGATCTATGAATGCTACGAAAGTGCTGTCACCAAAGAAGCTATAATCCCTTAGCTTTTCCCATGTCTATGGAACACGAAGTAGTTCGGTTTTGGGAAGCTCTTTTCGAGCAGACGCATAGGGTAGGGGCTCGTCCCAATTCCCAGATCTGACCTCAGCTACCTTAGCTTTAGTAGAGCGACCAAGCAAAGCAAAAAACCTTAACTGAACCATGTGAAAGCTGCTAGTTGATTAATCGATAATATCGTAGAACAATTCCGTCACCGAGAATGGAATGCAACCTATACCTCTGCAGCGTAAGATATCCGAGATCAGAGCCCTTATTTATGGATCGGATTAGCCCCTTTATTAAGGCATATCATTTCCAGCTTACGGACTTGAGTCTCTGTCCAATGAAGCTGACGAACCAAATCAATGAATGCACGTGTGGCATAGAAGTGAAAACAGGGCTATAGCTCTAAAAGCGGACTTAACTTTAACTCGAGCTAATCGGTTGAAAGCTTTATACACTCATTATAGTTTTCTTGATGTTCCCGTATCGTACTATTGTCGGTCAAAAGCGCTAGATCAAGAGCTAGGCATGTCCGTAATATATGTATGTGCTGTGGCACGAAATGAAGTCAGGATAGATCCTGGTAAATAAAAATAGAAATATGGGACTGACGTTATTGGGGTTAGGCACGATAGACCGGGAGTAGGCTGAGGTAAGACCTTTATATATTCAATTTCTCTTACAGACAGAATCCCTAGTAGGCTTGGTCCTAACTAGTAGTAGCTCCGGTTACTGTTGGAAGTCGGTGGAATCATCTCACTGGGACTAGGGACTTGCAGACCATCTCCTGCCCCAAGACTACTCGACTTCTTTCGCTCTAGCTGCATGAATCCTAAGCTTTGGTTCCGAGATTGACGTCGGTGTGAAAAGAGACATATAACCCCGGAGAACAAGTGCCATATAAACAACCTTAGAGAAAGAGCAAAACAAAAAGCCACTCTTGAGTTGAAAGAAAAGAAGAATAGAAACTCAAAAATAAGATGAAACCATCTATTCCCGATAGGCAATGAAAGAAAGGGCGTTCTTTACTTCCACCAGGAAAGGAGTTTGGGTATAGACTCTTTCTTGTCTTTCTGGAACGTCGCTTCGGTCGTCGCTTCTTGCCTTCGGAACATCTTTGTCATACCACTACTAGGGTCAAGGTCTTTTCTTTGACTAGACTAGAATAGACCTTCATTGAGAAAGTGCTTAGAGCACATGCATTATGTGACCTTTCTCGGATTATGGAATGTCTATCTTATCTTAGACCTCTTTCTCTATATTAAGGAAGGGTCTTCAGCAAAAGCTCAAGAGGTTTGCGTCAAGGGTGTACCCTATGTTTTTGATCTTATGTGCTGATGTCCTTTCCCGCTTATGTTGAATAAGAAAGACGAGGGCTCTAAAAAATATCGTTAAATAAAGAAGTTTCGAACTTAGAATCGAATTCTAAACTGGCGCTGGATGCTTTTTTGATCAATAGAACAGGAAGAGGAGTCAGCCAAAAAGCTTATGATGAGCATCTATTTGAGTCGATCATTTCCAAGATCTAATTCCAGTTTTTTCTTATGTAGTGGAAACGCCTTACAATCTGAAGTTTTACGCTTAAGGGAAGAAATGTTCTTGGTGGATGCAGGACTTGGGACCCCCAGAATTTGTATGCAAGATGAGCCTACAGGAGTGCGAAAAAACCGAGCCACCAGGTTTGAGAATAAGGTGGCATTCCTGGATGTAGTGGCCAAAGAAAAACTGATCAAAAAGCGGATTTTGGAGAGATTCTTCATCGATGTAGTGGCCGGTGAATCATTGATCAAAGAGCGAGCAGCCGCCAGGTTTAATGCTAAGGTGGGTTCCCTGGATGTAGTGGCTGGTGAACCGCTTTTTCTTTTTCCACGAAGATTCAGACAAAACCTAGCTTGGAAGGAACTGATTAAGATTTGGCGAACGAATACAAAGGTCAAAGGCTTTATTTTTCAAAAAGTAAAGGGAGGTTATTCAGTAGCCATCGCGGGCTTCCTTACTTTTCTTCCTTTCCGTCGTTTCAAAAAAAGAAAAAGAAAAAAGATATCAAAAGATCGATTCACCATTGAGAGCATTACCCCCAAAAGGAGGAATATTGTGGTGCTCTAACAGCGGCTGATCAAACAAGAACTTGATGGGCTGACAAAAGAGCACTTTTTCAATTCCGAAGCCTGAAAAACTCTATCACCTTAATCTATTCTTTTGTGGAGTATCTTGCACTTATTCCGGCCCTCTATTTGCGAAGAAAGGCAAAGGCTCTTGCTCGAATGCGTGACTGCGGCGCGCCTATCGCCCCGACACGGCACTCTAAAATGCATGTTGAGTTGAGCAAGAATACTGCGACTAGGAAGACGAAGAATGGAATTGAGGGCATAGTCTCAATAAAAAGAATTGAAGACCAACCAACGAGTGGTGGACTTTGATGGAGTCTCGCAGAAGAAGAGCCTTACTCTATAGGGGCGTTAGCGCGCTACAACTAGCAGCCCCTTATTATTAGTAAGATAGGGAAAGCCCTATATTTTATTAGTAAAGTGCTAACGTCTGCTTTCTTTAGTTTGCTAAATCTATCGCGAGATGTTGGCATGCATCTGCGGATGTCTCCTCCTTGCTTATTAGTCGAGTGCGAGTGAAGCCAGTCCAGTCCCTGCTGCAATTGATCCATCTTTTGAAAGCTATTCCTTTCCCCCGTCCAGGACCATGGCACTTCTTGTTCCAATGACAGATCGGATACTTTATTCCTTTCTCCTCTACAGGATCAGGAGGCTAACCTCTATTAGAAATGGCTTTCTTTCTTTGGTTGTTCCGCGGGATGCCTTTTCGGTGACGTATAATAGAGACAGCTTGTGCATCTTTGCTTAAGATAGAAAGCTTTTTTTAATTTTATTAGCTATAAGCTTAAGAATGCCATGCTTGATTAGTTAGGAGAGTCAAATTCCAATAAAGGATGAAATTGGCTCCGGATGTAGCTTCAATTAAGGAATAAGGTAGCTAGCCACTCCGTCCCGGCCTCAGTCAAGTCGATGGAAGACTCTTCTCTTTAGATTTAGATAAGGAAGAAGAAGTCCCAGCTTGGAACTCCCGAACTAGGGGATTCATTAACAAGCCACGTACAGGCCTAGGAGCGAAACCCAATTATAGCTTATAAGCTATCTGAAAGCAATAGCTTTCGCCCATACCAGGGAAAAGCAAGAGTCCGACACGCGGGCTTGCAGGCTTTAAATAAGGCGCCTCATTAATCCGAAATAAGCTCGACTGGACGACATGCAACTCAAACTCGTTCGCTCAATTGAATGACTCAAATTCACAATGGCTTTGTCAGGAAAGGATCAATGCCCCGGGGATGCATTATGAATTGTTCCGAACTGCCTAAAAGAAAAGCTTTGGATGTGCTGTAACTGATTATCCTACTAGGAGCCTTGGATGGCCCAGAAAAGGCCACTTCTAATCATCTTCTTCGTCAAACTCTATCAAATCCTCTGCACTGCACCTTATTATATTTCAGAGCAGCCCAATTCTCAGTATAGTGCCCTACAGCGCCTGCATTATAAGATAAAGATAAGAAAACCGGGATCGTACTATATATATAATATAAAGGATACGGCTTTTTATGGCTTCCACAGGAATGGGTGCAAGCATATGCTTTTGAATAAGTCCACGGAGCGGGAGCAGCTCAGTCTAAGTCATAGGGATGGGCTACATTTTCTTTCTTCATTTGGATGTCCTGTCTCCCCTCGAATCGGATGTCAGACTGACATACTTGGAATTCGATGTGTTAAGCATGGTGCACATCCGCTTTGAACAAATCCGCTCCTCTCTTATCCGCTGCTTGAGAATAGGCCTTGAGGAAGGGTACCACATATCCCTCTTAGTACACCCTAAGGACAGAGAAGAGGTAACCCTTTTAGTCAACTATTAGCGTACCAAGCAGTGCGCTATCAGTCCAGTACCATTAGTTCTCCAAGGAATAAAAGTACTTACTTGATAGAGTAAGGGCACACTTTGTCTATTATCAATAGATTCACTTTCTCTCGATGCGAAGAATAGCTATCTTTCGTACTATAGCTCCTCTAGGTCCCAATAGAATGAAATTAGTGCTTCGAATGTAGAAAGCAATGCTTCCATTACCCCGCCAAGGGAGTTTTTTCTCTCGTTAAAGTGCTTTCGTCTTTCAGATGGAGGTGAGGACAGACAGAGAGGCTATTTTCAAAGGAAGGAGTGTCAGGCAACTCGACTTCAACCCGCTGAAAGCGGAGAGTAAGGGATCAGCCTTTCTTGTTTCCAGCGGTTCCCCTTATCACTGCCCCGGGGAAAGAAAGACTGTAGGACTGGCTTCAACAAGCCATCACCCAACGAAAAAGGTCTGGCTTTGCGCGATGAAGGTCTTCAGCAACGCAAGATAGAGATTCTTAAACTATTCGCATCGCAATTACCGATTCAACTCTGAGAAAGGCTGCTTCGGGTTATCCAATTACCACTAAACCTGATCCCCACATAACCTGACCCGGATGTCACTAAGGCAAGAGCATAGGGGCTCAAGACTAAAGAAGGTAAGGTCAATTCTAGCGAATGCAAGGCTCCAATCCTAATAGTGAACTTTGAATACCCGCTTCCAGGAACATCAATCCTGTCCTTGTCTTTCCTTCTCGTGAGAATGCCTTGTTAAGTCATTTCTGGCAGTGAGTAAGACTCCTACCCTCTCTGGCTCACTGACTAGCTAGCTTGCCTAAAGCCCTGACCTGATGGAAACACTTTTTATGCTGGCTTGAGATGCTACTACTTGAAATGCTTAAAAGACTCCTGCTCTTAGCTAGCTTAAAACAATTGGATCCACTTGCTACAATTTTGGAAAGTAACTTGATTATAATGAGGAGGACGACAGACCCATCACGATCGACTAAAGGGAAAGTAGCCCAAAATAGGGGGATATTGGTTCGAATCCAATTCGTGAGAATAGTCCAAGCGAGAGACTATAACAGTAAAGAGGCCTTCGGTTAACTATATCTGCTTCTATTTATTAGAAAGACTAAAGGAAGGGGGAAACCCTGATCAAGAAGAGGCTAAAGATTAAGGGATACCTTACGAGTATATGGGCAAGAAGCAAGTTTGTTTGCGAGCAGATTCTGACAATCCAGTCTATGAGAAGTCGAGATCGGCTTACTCAATTCTTATAGCGGAGTGAGTGATGGAACGACCCAAAACAAACGAAGAAGGAAATATCACAGAAGAAAAGCTTACCTGCGGAGGGTATCAAACTCCTGTCAAAAAAACAGCCCTTGGTGGTGCATATCGTGGTCCCAGAAGCGGTACGACCACCTCATCCCTCTAGGGAAGCCCATAGCTTAAAGCAGAACTTACAAGCTTCTCACTGACCTCCGTGGGAAAGCTAAGTGCCCCTATTTAGTAAGGCGCCCCCCCTTTACGCGAATTGGGTATTACCGGCCGATGGCGAATAAGTCCTCACAACAAAGGTTAGGTGCTTGAGATCATAACTGCTTACAGCAGCGCTCCCGGCGCGAGACTCTTTCGCCTAGAATGAATTCGGAAAGGAAAGGAAGGGTAGAGCCTCATGGTCAATTGAATAGCACTTCCCTCAGAATTCTTGAATTCGAAATAAAAGGCTTTGCCTTGGTCTTTATTGCGCACTATCTCATCTTTGGCTTGAAGTGAGTGTATCACCTCTGCTTGTTGAATCCTAAAGAGCTAACCGAAGGGCAATTGGCGGAAGCTGGAAGCTCCAAGCTACTTCAAAACGAGTCTCCGTATTGCGAACCTCTTATTAGTTATTAGGGAAAAAAACACTCCTTTCTCTTCTGCCGCTTTGATCTTTTGTGCTGTTTCCGGTGTTGATGACAATTCAAACTTGCCTAATCTATCCAGCTCTGGGGTAAGATCGATGAATATTCCTGTCGGAAAGGCTGATTCACATTGGTCATTGGTTTTTCTTTCTTAGTGTGGCATGGATCTCACCTTTCTACTGGTGGTTTCGTAGATAGAGAAAAAGGGGAATTCTTTTTGGACAGGAACGGGCTCGGCCGGATCCCCATAGAAGGCCTTAGGATAGTAATGGGTGGGCTTACCCTTTTTTCTCCAACTATATCGAAGGAGCAGGCTTACTCTTCCAATCCAACTATATCAAAGAAAGAAACTACTAAAGCTTACGAAGGCAAGAAGCGACGATGAAACAAAATCGATCTTTTCCCTCTATCCTCTATATTAGGCTAAGGCGGCTATCAAGTAATCCTAATAGAATCTGCCCTTGAATTTTGGCGTTTGGTTTGCAACCGGCCAACCGTTGGAATTCCTGTCTTCTTGGCCGCTCTTCGCGCTTTGCCATCAACTTTATTGTGTGGTACTGCGCGGAAAAGGTCTATCCTAATCGTGTTTTCAAGCGTTATGCTCTCCTCGGTGAATAAAATTTATGATTCACCTGTTCCGAGGAAGAAATATAACATCTAATTTTATTAACAGATCAGATGTAGCATTAGTTCTATCAAACTTTATTAAAGGTGCGACTGCGGGGAAGGTGCCTAGCATTTTTCAAATGAGTCTTCCTATAGAAAGTCCTTTTTATTTTAATAAGAGGCCTAGCGATCTACAACCGAGTCTTCTTCACGTCGAAAACAACTGTCTATTGACTCCCGACAGGACATTGATTTTGCTTTCTTTCCTTGTATACGAAATTCCAAGGTATGGTTCTTTCTACACCCAAAGAAAAGAGTAGGGGGCTGCAGCTCTTATCTTAGAAGAGCCAAGGAGCGCGTCTTCTGGGGATTCAATGTCCAATGCGTTCGCTCAAGCTATCGAATCGAATCCCTAACTAATAGGTCAGTATACCCATTGTTTGGGATAAGCTAATCCCCCATGGGCCCAAGTACTCTGGCGCTTGACACAGCCGCGGAAGAATGAACCAAAGGATTCAAACGTGGAGTTCTTTCCCACTTATGACGGTGAGCAGTGCAAATATTTCCTGGAAACGGGATCTCGAATCTTTTCATAGACTTTTCGATCAACCACTCATCCATGTTGGGCTTTCAACTAAGCCGGTGCTCCGTGCCTCCATCTTCAGGGGCCCTTCTCAGTGATCAATGGAGCGGAGACCTAACCTAGGGCCAGAGACGAAAGCCTTTGGACTCCATCCTAAGTAAAGCAGTCTGAAAGAAAGATGCCATATAAAGAAGAAAGCCAGATAGCGGTAAACCAATATTAAATAAGAACCAATAGCAGTTGTTGAAGCTTTAGCTCTAGATAGAGAGCCGGAAATAGGACCCTACAGGACCGGCGTCCTTATTTACATATCCTTAGCAGGAGGTGAAGATCAAGCACATCGTGAGGGAACGGAATGATAAGTAGAATCGGCAGCGGAGGATATGAAATAGAAGCATTCCCGTCATCAGCATCTGAGTCATTAGTTTCTTCAGCACCGGGGCCCATAGTTGTTCCCCTTGAAGCAGTACGTGTTGATTGAGATCGCGCTTCTTCCTAGAGGTAATTAAGAGGCAGGGGATTGAGTTCCAGGAGCAAAAAGGGTAAAAGTCGGCACCTTTAGTTGACCTCGTTAATTGAGAACCAGAGCCTGTTCAAGCAAATCCGATTCAAGGCGCAAAATAGAGTTTCTTAATAACCAGCATCCTCACCAGTTCCAACTTCCTAGCAGGCCGGCATCCCACTTAATCAAATTTTAAATGACCTTTTAGCTAATGGAGCGCGAAGTCAGTATTATGCTGACATACTAACAGAAATTAAAAAATTGAATAGCTAGGGGTCCGTGTTCTTTAGGATTGGGAAGCAGGCTAGTCCCCGAAAATGCCCGTTCGTTTGTCGTTGGGGTTCAAATTTTTCCTTCCCCCCGTCTTGCTGGATCCTGTGCCTGTTCATCACTGTGCTCTTGGTAAAAGAGCTTTAGTCTCGGAAGCGCTTGATCGGAAGTTTCCTAGCACTGGAGTTTGATCTCTCAGTCCTTCATTCTTCAATTCATAATCTTTCGTGACAAGCGGAAGACGGAAGAGCAGGCAAGAAGAGCAAGCAGAGTGAAAGTATCCTCATGGGCCAAACAAACAAAAAGAGGTTTAGCCTCAACGTCAAATGCAATTTTCAAGGCAAATGTTTTATTCTCTATAAGGGGTGGTGGAGGGAAACATCGTCTATCTCTTTGGTCAAGTGGCTCTGCTCTTAGGGAGAGCAAAAAGGACTGCTATACAGAGCCCCCCGGTACACTATCCGAGCCTATTGAATAGGAAGGAAGGATACTTGGCGAATAGCATGGATTTGACTTGTACTCTTTGGCATACGGTTCAATCCAGTTATTTTGTTCAGTAGTTTGCCTGGGCTTGGGATAAGTTGAATAAGAATAGAATTCCCTCTCGAAAGACTAGAAGGGTAGCCTAGGAGACGTGAAAGAAAGCTTGAAAAGAACTCCCTTCAGAGCTAAGAGAGGCTGATTCTGTAAGAGCTTATTCTTCCTGAAAACATCCGCAGATCTTATTCTCGTCATCCCCTTTCAGAAGAAGAAGGCGAGTCTCCTCCCGGGGGCACATCTTGACTATGAAAAAGAAAAAGAGAGAGCGCTACGCACCTTGGTTTGGTACCGAGAATTGAATGATTTGATTCTCACCCTCACCTCAGGGCACGAGCTGCCTTTAGTGATGGGGGAAGACTAACTTAAATATTAACTAAGGAATTGGCCTCTGCTTTCTTTCAATGCAATGGCAGCTAGTTTACTAGTTTAATGGTAGCTTTCTAGTTAAAGAGCATTGTTTAAAGCCTTTCGCCGGCTACCTCTTAGCAACGAGATGTGTGATTAGCTTGGCTATGGTTCTGTCTTTCCTTTCTTAGGTTAGGATGGATACCCGAGGGTTCCTTCCCTAACTTGAGAGCTAACGGCAGGGTATATATATTAAGAATTCGTTCATCACATCTGTTAGCAATCAATCAGTATAAGTTCTTAAAAAGTACACCAAAAAAACGGGATGGGATAAAAAATATGCATTTTCTTCTTGCTCTTTTAATTGTATAGGTCCTTCATCTAATCATTTCGAATCGAAGGCTTTTCGTGACATATTCCGAGAGGGGGAGACCCTTCCTTTGGTTACATTACAAAAGGAAGAAAAACACAAGCTAAACCATACAAGCCCGCGGCCACGAAAGGCCGCGTATATCAGCTAACAATAAACTTCCCAAACCCATAGGGTGATGATCAATAAAATGGATTCCTAATGTTTGAGTGAAAGCAAATCCCGCTAGCCAGTCAGCACACCTATTTGCTTCCCTCCACACATGAGTTACTTTAACAATCCAATCCCGAGCCATGAGATGCTTGATACCATCCACAAGAGAGGAGTTTTCATTTACATGAGCTTAACATCTTTCTCGATACAAGGTCTACTGCTAGTAATGATTCCACTTCTATAACAACCTGACAGGCAGCTAACTGGAGACCTATTAAAATGCCCCATAGCTCAGCATTCAGAAAAGAGCAGGAATCAATGTAATATGAAAACCCCATCTTCAACAGGCCAACTTCATCCTGGATAAGATCCCCAGCCCGTTGCCAGGTTGACCGAGCGACGATAGGCCCCATCAGTATTAACTTTCACCCATCGGGTCGATTCACCTATTTCCTCTCTAGTGGGAGCTACAGAACCCATGGTTTCAAAGAGCTCTTGAGCATGGGGGATTTACGTGGCAAATGGCATAACAGTCATAACTGGGTCACATTAAAAAATCTACTTATCATCAAAAAGCAATTTATTCCTCCACTACCAGAGGCTCCATACAGCAACACCAAAAATAGTAGGCCAGCTCACATTACCAAAGCGACCTCACAGTCCAGAAAGGCATGCAAAGTTTTTTTTTCTTCCTCACTTCCACAGATAGGACAAGAAGCATCTATCGCCATGTGCCTCCGTCGTCTTGAGCTATTAGTTAGAAGTAGAGCTTGTAGTGTAAGTCAGAGAAATAAGTGAATTTTTGTCTCTTTGAAACACTTTTTCCCACTTGCTTTCGGTAGGGGTTTTGGCCCCTACAAGTAGTGTATAAGCTGATTTAACCGAGAAGTCAGTCTCCTCTCCATAAGGTGGGTGTCCCCAATATAGTTTCTCATTAGCGAAGAATCGACTCGGAGGTCTAATCCCTGCTATTTTCAGACAAACACTTCCTGATAGCAGATGCTGGAACATATGCCAAGCCGCCCGCGTTGGCACCGGGCTCCAACTCAATTTTTTGATCCACCTCTCACCTAGGTAGTAGCCTCTTAGGAAGCTCAGCGGGTATCACATATTTTTAAGAAACTTCCTCCACTTCTCTAGGGGGTGGTGCGCCATCATCTCCCTTCTCTTCCCTTTGCCCAGCTAAACGCAAAGAGAAGAAGAGATGCCCAAAGACTTCCACTTGTGGAGAAAATTTTATGACCTTTGGCTTTGTCACGAACTGGACTCGAACCAGCCCCCCCAGATGCGGGTCTGGAAAACAACCTTTCTGATCGTGACTTTGTTCACCCGGTTCGTCCTCGACAAAAGCAAGACTAATGAGGACTACATTCGGGGGGAGAAGGGCTTCTTCTCCCAAAGGCCGTCGGGCCGACGACAACCCGCGGCAACCATACCAAGACCTAACGAGAGATTTCTCTCTCTCCCCCCCTTTTTGGCGCCAAAACCCTGTGAAATATAAAAAAATATATAGCATAGTCCAAGCGGACCGACTTAAAATCTTTATTTACTCCCAATATCAAAAACTACTTTTTTTTTCGATGTTGGTTGACAACTGAAAGAAATTTGAAAAAGGGGTGCCCTGGGGGGACTTTAGTATCGAGATCCAATTCATGGATCTCCTTCCACATGAGTTCCATCGACTCCTTTGTTTGGACTAAGTCCAAACTGAAAAGAGCGAGTAACTGTTCCTTCTCCTTTTGTTTGAGAGAGGGATCAATGCGCCCCAACTGTTCCCACTCTGTCATTTTACTTTGTAACTTTTCGGCAAAAGTGTCTGCCATTGCCGCGTGGGCTGGTTTACCCGGCTCTATGTAAGTAAAGGGGTGGGCTGCCCCATTTTTAGGAGAAGGAAGTGATGAGTTGGAAGAAGAAGAAGAAGAAATGGAAGATAGGGAGGGCGATGGTGAAAAAAAGAGCTCTTTCTCCGAATCCGTTTCGGAGGAGGCGTGGCCATTAAAGAGTCTGGTGGAGAAGAAGGGTGCTGCTCCATTGCTAATGCAATGTCAGCACTTAGGTGGTTCATAAAAATGAACAAAATAGAAAAAAGAATCATGATGATGTTGAAAATAGATAAAAAACGTTCAGGTACAGCATCACATTTGACACCTGAAGAAAAACTATGAGAGACATCAGCAGATGTCACAATAGAACGTAAATGAGTTTTGGCTGGTACAACGACCCTATTGTCCACTTCTAATAAACGTGATTGTAGTAATTCTGGTTTTATACTATTTGGAATAGCTCTCTCATATTGAGAAATAAGAAAGTCAGAATTTTTATTTTTTAATCTATTCACAGCAAAAAGTAGTGATTTCATATTTGGCTTTACTATAAATGTGCGCTTTTTTTTTTCGCCTGCCTTCATAGGCTGCGGGGCTGTGCACTTCAGCCCCATCACATCAAGGTGACAGGATTCGAACCTATGGCCCTCTGTACCCAAAACAGATGCGCTGACCAGACTGCGCTACACCTCGTCTCACCCTCCGAAGCATATAGATCCGCCCGATCGATGAACACTCGAACCGAACTCGCCTATCCTTTTGGACACAGGGGGGCGAGAACCAATCCGAGTAATCAACCGCTTTTTTTATAAAATCTGCCTCCCGCACTATACGGCTTTTTGCCTTCTTCTTTCACTTGAATTTCCAAATCCGGCTCGCTCTCGGCTACGTGTCCTTTGGACTTGGACCCTTCGCCCGCTTAGAAGTGGATTCGAACCACTGACACAAGGATTTTCAGTCCTTTGCTCTAACCAGCTGAGCTACCTGAACCACTTTCCTAAAGTCTGTTTTCTTCATCGAATAGCGCCCTACTTTACCACTTAACTAGTAAGGGAAAAGCCCCTTACTAATATGTTAGGGCTTTTTTCGCTTGTTCGTCAAGCTTTCGAGCAGCTCTTTCAACTGCCGCCTAATCTCCCAACATGCTCAAGAACCGAGAGCCGTCCAGTCCCTGGACGGCCGGAGGAAATAGAAAGAAGATAGGCCGGTCAAACAAAAACAACGCGCAACGGGCTCTCCGCTCCGTCTCACTAAGTAGTGCTATTCTGTCCTCCGGGGGACTCCACCAAGAGGTTCTTTCTTTCACGTAATTTCGCCTGCCCGTTACACTTCCGTGCCGGAGGAAATGGGATTCGAACCCATGATACAATCTTCTTGTATGTCGATTTAGCAAACCAATGCCTTAAGCCACTCAGCCATCCCTCCAAGTTGTTGATCGAAATTTGATGCGCGCCCGAAGGGCTATCTGATCCGCGCAAGCCGTAGCGCGCTAGCGCGCGAACTCTTCCTCTATGAGCGAGACTCTATCCAGACCCCCCCAGCATCCAAGCCATCAAAATCTGCGGGCGAGGCCCATGAAGACCCACCACTGAATGATGAACTTTGCGCTTCCGACCCAGACGAATTGAATTCATATCTCTTTCGTCTGGTCGCCGGACTGTGATTCTTCTATTACATTACATTACGGAGAAGTCCATTCTCGTCATGATCGATCCGCGTCCTACCGTAGTGCCCGGAGAACCTTAGCAAGGCTTACTAAGGCGAAGGAATGCTTCGTTGATTGCACGAGCTAGCCAGCAAGCAAGCCCCTTACTCACCTCTTAATCTATAAAAAAAGCTCTCTCCGGAAAGCTTTCAAGCCCCTTTACTTGATGTCGGACCGAAGCGGAGGACAGTGTAATTTTGTATGACCTCGAAAATAGACTACCGAAAGGTATGAAATTACTATCAACCTCCAGATAGTCTTCTCTCTCGTATCCTCCCTTCCCCGATCCGCTGGTCTTAAGTTACCGGTTGTCCCTGAGAGGGGGGTCTCTCAGGGCGGGTAGGCCAAAGTTCCTTTCAGACATGGTGCCCTACTTCTATATGTATATGTAGGCCACTCGGAGTCAGCCATGTGCTACAGCATAGACGCCTGCGATCGAATCCGCGAGGGTTTGCTGGCCCGGCTGAGACTGCACAGGAGTATCACCAATCATATCCAATCCTGCTGTCGAAAGCGTCATCTAATCCTGCATCCTCTGGTAAAAAAAAATGTTCGACCGATGTGTCGGGTTCATTCTCAGTAGCCATACCGAAAAGGAACCAATGCCAACAGAGGGGTTACGGGCGAGCAAGGAAACCCTATGGCTAAGAAGACTGCAACCGTGAAGGGAGGGATGAGCCCGAATGCCCACTGGGGGATATCCTCTGGGTCTTAGTCCAATAGAACCGACGGAATGAATCGTCTCTTTTATGTGGTTAACACACGGGGCCGAAAGGTTTGACGCACGTTTCTAGCTTTGCTGGAAACACTCTGGACCCGCTCAATCCAGGAAGTTCAGAGGGTAGGAGGTATGGAGAAAGGAAAGCATTTGAACTCATTCTAGTGCACATCGGCTAGAGGCGGCGGACATCCAGGCTGAAAGACAGGTTTGCGAGCCCCAGCAGCCGTCTTCGATGAAAGGCGGGAAGACATCGTCTAAAGGGAGACCGACTCTTTCGCCTGCGCTCTTTTTCGAGGCCTTCCCCCTCGAATTCACCAAATTCGAAAGGACCCCCACTCATTAAGGATCTTCCACAGGGGTGGCCCCGGAAAAGAGTATGCTAACGAACCGTTCTTAGAGACAGAAACTCTTAGAACCGTCTCCAGCAGTATACGTCTATAAGTGAAGATTGGTTTTGTACCAGGTCATGGTGATATGCTTTCAAACAAAAGGTTTGTTTCGTCGATAGCATTTTCTGATGTAGGATGCGTAGTAACTGTTGTCACAGTAGGGGTCCTAAGGCGGGAATTGCCCTAAAGTAGCCATAGCGTTGATTGCTCTCCCTCTTCTATTGTATGGGCGAATTATCTTAATGAAAGCTGACTCTCGTGTGAAGGTTGACATAACACTTCTGTCTATCTGCTGTATCGCTTGGGCCAATGCCTCTTTTCATTACTCTAACTCTTCTTCTGGCACAAGTACTCATTTTCTTCCTTGGGGTGACCCATACCATTAGTTATGGTTCCCGCGATCAATTAGTTTAAGCCTTTTTTGTCGATTCGGTTAGGATTGTAAGCATACCCGTAGCGTCTTAGTCTGGTGCAATGCTTTAGTTGAAATAACTGCTGATCCGGAGTCATCTTTATCCTCGACTCGGAGTCAGGGAAGAAGATCGAGCTTATGTTATTTACGGTGTCTGCCCAGTTCCGCGCGAAGGGAGATCGCAGACCATTGAATGTTCTTGCCATAGTTAATGTATGGTCTCTTGTCTCGATGAGGGCTGGTGCTCTAATACTAGCAGCTCTCGGGTCTACTATCCCTTCTACTCCAGCCTTAAAGGCCTGGTTTCGTCTGGTAAGCTCTCTATACTATATATAGATACAGCCCTCCGCTGTTAGTGGTTTCGTTTGGTTGTCCTTTCCGTTTTGTTTTTTCCATTCAAGCAATCCTGCTTTTTCGAGCTTTATTGGGTTTAGGTCTAGTTGAGACTAAAGTAAATGCCCCTATTGTAAGGAAAATGGCGAGAATCATCTTCTAGAAGTAGTGTTCCTGATTGTCGCTACTGCGGATAAGAAGATTTTTATCTGCCTAGTTTTCCCCTGGGATGCCTGCTTTTAAAGTAATTGGTTCAGTTCATGGCTTCATTAAATAGAGGTTAACCTGGTTCTACCCTTTGAGAACAAAATCATCTTATTAAAAGACAAAAAGCATCTCTCTTCCCTGAGCAGGCTACCCACTTCCCTTAGTCATAGTAGGAGTCGAAACTATGCCACCTCGTCAACTCGGGAAAGCTTCTGCGCTCCTCACCTTTGAAATTGAGGACTTGGTTCAGGCAATCACTGATAGACTTCCCGCTCTTAAACTCGTTCAAGCAGTTGACCTCATTGCCGAAGCCCTATCTGATTCGAGAGTCTGACCTTTTCTTGCCTTTGAGTTGGCTTCATTGATTGCTTAATGGTATAAATGTTAACCAGGTCCCCTTGTCTCCTCCTTTCTGCCCATTAAGGAAGGGCGGCTTAACTGCCGAACCTCTGAGTGGCATTCCCCTTGGCTTAACCTCTCTTGTTCATTACCCTAGCTGTTCAAAACCCCTTCCCTGAACCCTACGTGACTACAGTCAGAAAGTCTGTCTTTGTCAAAGTCCCGTTCGTCTATAAATAATATCTAAAGAGAAGAGGAGACCTAATACCTACTCAATGCGGATAGGAACCGTTTGCCTAGTATGAACTCTTCTTCTTCCTCAATCAAGATGATCAGTACTGATGACCAGGCTAGCCCTTTCTCTTCTATCTAGTAGCCACTGCCTGAAGTTGGTTTTCTATTCTATAGGATGGCTGTCTTCTACGCTTGTGTGCTCTTCGGTCGAACAAGTCTTCAACGAGTTTGCAGACATCGCTGCGCTCCTTTTATATTCCTCATCGAGTCATTCTTTCCTCAATCAACTCAGGCGGAACCTTGCATTCTCTCTTAGAGACTCTATCATGAAAGAAAGGGAAGCCAACTAACTCATAGCCGCCCACTCGCTCATATGACCGGCAGGTCGGAATTAGCCCTGATCCCTTCTGCTTCTTTTTTTTTAAGTATGAGTTGAGAGTCAAAGGAATAGCTCAAGAAGGCGCATTCCTGCCCTGCCTGCCCGCTTTCAAAGCTTTCTTTTAGAGTGCCTACTTGATTAGAGCCTTTGCGCCTTTCCTAGTTCTAAGCTTGCAGCTCAACTCAAGAGCAAGGTAAGGCGCGCTCTTTCGTTCATTAGCTAGGGCTTTGCGCGCTCATGTCCCTCTCTTTCTGAGAGATGAATTGAAGAGGCACCATCCATCCAACAAGTAGGCTAGAGTCTCAGACGGAAGCACGCCACCCCGCGAGAAGGAACAGAGCTTCCTGGGATCTCTTCACTCTGACGAAGAAGTTAAAAAAAAAGAAGAGACTAAGTACCATCCATTGTCTGGCCTATGATATATGGATCACTTTTCGAAGTCGACAAGGGTTAGTTCATTACATAAGTACGCTCTCGAATGACCAACCTCTTTCGTCAGGTGTAACACATTCAATCAAGGTCAAAGTTTTCTCATTCTTGTTTGACTGAACCCTCCAGTCACGATCAACAGAGAGAGATTCATGGTCGGGAAGGAGAAGGCTTTCTCCGTTGAACAAAATCCTTCTTCTTTAAAGCGGTTCAAAATAAAGAGCCTTTTAGACACACTCATCACAGGCTTTGGACGAGAAGTTGGAGTCCAATCCTTCTTTAAATAAGGATACACCGGATCCCGGGGGAACCTCACATAGTTTGATGGAAATGTTGCTCACCTAGATGCCGTGCTGGTGTATATGTTCCACGTGCTTCTACTGGCCAAACCAACCCTAACTCGTTTTGCTTTCATGTACACGTCTTACCTCTTCCCTACAACCCATGACATGCCCTGCTTTCTATGCCATGCTTCCTCAAATACTGGAACAGGGCCCTCACTATAAACCAACCTCACAGATCCCACTCAATCTTTTACACCGATGTATCGTACTCTCTCGACCAGGTCATCATAAGAAAATACTGCTAAATCTTTCCAAAGTGAGAGAAGGAGGGAAGGCGCGCTACAACTAACATAAAAGCCAGCTGAAAAACGCTAGCTAGCTAGGCTAGCGCGCAATGGCTTTCTCTGATAGGGGCTCGCTTTCTCTCAGCCACTAGTGGCTTATGTAGTGGTCGGCATTCCTACGTGCTCCTCTGCCCCTACTTAAGAATCCAAAGGTGACCTTTGGATGTTGTCGTGACGCTTTGGTTACGAAGGTTACCGGGGTCTAGGTTTATGGATGGATTCAGTCAGTGAAAGTCCCTCAAACTCAATCAATATCAACAACATGTCGTGACCGGTTAGGCTTGGTTGATTTTGTCAGAAAAGAAAGTAGGTTTCGGGGGTTCATTGATTAGTACACCTCCGGTGCTGGTAAGGTCGGGACCGTGGTCGTTCGTCTCTGGTTTGCCGGCCGATAAGATCTCTGAGATTGACCAGCCAGCTGGGTTGGTTTGGCTATTCCTTTCTATTGAAAAGGAGTCAGCTGTCTGCGCGAGTCACCTTCTTCTAGGCTCCGCTGGACGACACGGCATTCTCGTTCAAATATAGGCCGGTCGTACTTGTGATGGTTCCCAAGGATCCAATATGACTACTTAGGTCTACGTTGCCGCGATATTGTTCTATGGAAGCGGGCGGGCTTGTTAGAAGTTCGGCCCGGTTTTTTTGGTGTCGTAGGGGAGGGATTGACCTTTCTAACGCATATTCAGTCGTATCGGCATGGCCCCACTGATTTGTTTTCGATCGGAGCATCAAGCAGCGCAACCCGGTTCTACTTGACTAAGCCCCGTGCTCGTCCAAGGAGGGAGTTTGCTTTACCCAACTCTTTTTTTGATAACAAGGCAGAAAGCCCCGACCCGACATTCATTAGTTTCGAATGAAGAATGAAGAGTGCCCTGCCCCAGCAAGCACCTACTCCTATCAAAATGAAAAGCTTGACTTTACTAAACAAGCAAGAAAAGCCCTATATATTCTATTAGTAAAGCCTAAACGCCCTTGTTGCTAAAGGTAAGGCCGGCTTTCGAGCTGTAGCTTTACCAACGATAGGGGGCCTTCATTATTATTAGTAAGATAGGTTGTTTGAGCGCATTTTTCCCCTTTCTAAGTAAGGTTGTCAAAAGGCTTTCCGATTGTTTGATTGCAGGGGCATCCATAGTAAGGGGCCTTTTCAATAAGGCTCGCGCTAGGCGCTCACCTTTTTTGGCTTTTCTAAAATCGAATATTTTGAAGTTGGTAAAGACCCACCCCTTGTTTCAGTCAAAATGAGTCCCCGGGACCCCGGGACATTGGCTTCCGCCAACAATGGACTATTAAGGATCACATCCCGCGCATATTCTACATTATAGCCTGCAACTAATTCAGCTTCCGCTTCTGGGAGATCAAACGGAGCTCGATTAGTTTCTGCTAGACAAGAAATGAGGAACATAACCAATACAGGAAACAAGGGAATACCAGACCATATCTGCTTTTGCGCCATGACAATTTCACTCGAATTACGGGGACCTACACATATTAGTACAGTATACCGGGGTCCCCGGCCAGAACCACACGTGCAAGTTTCCCTGCATGTAGCTCGTCCGTGCTTTCCGAGGCGCTGCCTGTGACTCAGCATGAGAGAAGGGGGCGGAACTGCACACTCTCGTGTTCAGAGCATTGTCCGAGTGAGTAGGCAGCGCCTACCAAGCAAAGCTTTCTTGAGGAGGCTGGGCTGGTTCCTTTTCGGAAAACCGCCTTTTTTTATTCATCTATACTAAAAGCTGCCATGCACGACCAAATAGGAATGATTTCAGCGCCCCTCTCTAGAGAAGAAGCAAAACGCGCCATCACCTACAGCCCTCTCCTCTGCCGGGGACTTCCATGAAATGAAAACGGGCGGCATCGTCGTATGCTCGACATTAGTTGCCCTGGTTTATATCCCGGAGTACTCCTATGGCCGATCTGTCACCCAACCTACTTAAACAACTTAAAGGCTTGGCCCCGTCCCGTTTGGAGAATGACCCTTATGGCATGGCTTAGTCAGTTATTCTCGCAGTTCAGATAAGATTCGGACCGCCACTTTTCTGAAAGCATGGTTCTTGCCTCCCTCTCTCCTCCCTCCTTGGAGCTCGTCCATTTGTTGGGTGATCCCTTGCTCTCGCGTTCGAGTGTTTGCTCGTCGTTTAGGCCAGTGAGTGAGATTTCTGCTCATTGCAGTCATCCCCGGGGTTCTTCGCACCTGGATAGTACCAGGACCCTTGTGCCCCGGCCCTTGATCAGATAAAGCTGCCCGCCCGAAACCCACCCTATGACCCACAACTAAAAATTAGCCTTGCGACGAGACGCGGACATTCCCCATGCTGCGGTTCCCTCCGGTCCGTTCCCGGGTTGGGTTAGGGGAACACCCGAGCGATTGCCTT